GACCATATCGTGGAACAATAAAAAAATTCTATTCACATATGATCATGAATGATTTAATCACTTCTACAGATACGGAGGATTCCATAGAAATCAATTGGATAAATAAGATTTATGGGCTACTTCCTAATAATTCTAATTATTCCAGAAAATTTGAACATCAAAAGAATCCGCCTGATAGGGAATCATTACTGAATTATATTGGTAATTCCTTAACCTCAATCAAAGAATTTCCTTTTGAGCCTGCACCCATTTTGCATTTGAAAAAATATTCTTTATTGAGAGAGCAAACAAGAATTGATTTAGAAAATCAAACAAAAGCTTTAAAATGGGTATTCGATGTAATTACAACTGATCCAAACGATCAAACAATAATTAGAAATAAATCTATTGGAATAGAAGAAATCCGTAAAAGGGTTCCTCGGTGGTCATACAAATTAACTGATGATTTGGAAGAACAGGAGGAAGAAAATGAGGAAGAATCTAAGGAAGATCATGAAATTCGTTCAAGAAAAGCCAAACGCGTAGTAATTTATACTGATAACAATCAGAATACCAACCCTATTACAACTACAAATAATACTAATAATAGTGATCAAGCAGAAGAGGTGGCTTTGATACGTTACTCGCAACAATCGGATTTTCGTCGGGATATAATCAAAGGATCCATGCGTGCTCAAAGACGTAAAACGGTTATTTGGGAAATGTTTCAAGCAAATGTGCATTCTCCGCTTTTTTTGGATCGAATAGACAAAACATTTTTTTTTTCTTCTTTTTATATCTCTGAAATGATGAATCTCATTTTTAGGAATTCGGTGGGGAGAGAACCAGAATTGAAAATTTCACATTTTGATTTTGAGGAGGAAGAGACAAGGGAAAAAGAGAAAAAAAACGAAGAAAAAAAAGAGGAAAATGAGCGTATAGTAATATCAGAAACTTGGGATAGCATTATATTTGCTCAAGCAATAAGAGGTTTGATGTTAGTAACCCAATCTTTTCTTAGAAAATACATTGTATTGCCTTCATTGATAATTGCTAAAAATATTGGCCGTATGTTATTATTCCAATTCCCCGAATGGTATGAGGATTTGAAGGAGTGGAATAGAGAAATGCATGTTAAATGCACTTATAATGGTGTTCAATTATCAGAAACAGAATTTCCCAAAGATTGGTTAACAGACGGTATTCAGATAAAGATTCTATTTCCTTTCTGTTTGAAACCTTGGCGAAGATCTAAAATACGATCTCATCCTAGGGATCAAATAAAAAAAAAAGGAAAAAAAGACAATTTTTGTTTTTTAACGGTTTGGGGAATGGAAGCGGAATTCCCTTTTGGGAATCCCCGAAAACGACCTTCCTTTTTTGAACCCATTTATAAAGAACTCCAAAAAAAAGTTAGAAAAGTTAAAAAGGATTTATTTCTACTTCTAAAAGTTTCAAAAGAAAAAACAAGATGGATCATTAAAATACTTCTAGTTCTAAAACGAATAATGAAGGAAATTCAAAAAGTAAACCCAATATTCTTATTTGAATTGAGCAAGGTGAAAGTATATGAAACGGCTGAAAATGGAAAAGATTCCGAAATAAATAATAAGATTATTCACAAATCAACCATTCAAATCCAATCCATGAATTGGACAAATTATTCACTCATAGAAAAAAAGATGAAAGATCTTTCTGATAGAACAATCACAATCAGGAATCAAATAGAACGAATCACAAAAGACAAGAAAAAAATAATTCTAACTTGTGATGATAAAAGATCGAAATCACAGAAACATATTTGGCAGATATTCCAAAGAATAAATATACGATTAATACGTAAATCACATTATTTTATGAAATCTCTGATTGAAAATATATATATAGATATCTTGCTATGTATGATTACCATTCACAGGATCTATTTCCAACTTTTCTTTGAATCAACAAAAAAAATAATCAATAAATCCGTTTACAACGATCAAACAAATCAGGAAGGAATTGATGAAAGAGATCAAAATACAATGAACTTTTTTTCCACTATAAAAAAGTCCTTTTCGAATACTAATATTAGTAATAGTACAAAAATGTATTATGACTTATCCTCCTTGTCCCAAGCATATGTATTTTACAAATTATCACAAACCCAATTACTTAACAAGTATCAATTGAAATCTCTACTTCAATATCAGGGGACTTATCCTTTTATTAAGGATAAAATCAAGGATTATTGTATGACACGAGGAATATTTGATTACAATTCAAGACATAAGAAAATTCATAAGTCTGGAATGATTGAATGGAAAAACTGGTTAAAGGGGCATTATCAATACAATTTATCTCAAACCAAATGGTCGCGGTTAGTACCACAAAAATGGCGAAATAGAATCAATCAACGTTATAGGATTCAAAATAAGGACTCAATTAAAGCGGATTCATATAAAAAAGAAAAAGACCAATTAATTCATTACGTGAAACAAAATTACTATGCAGCGGATTCATTGACAAATCAAAAAGAAAAATGGAAAAAACACTACAGATATGATCTTTTATCACATAAATATATGAACTATGGGGATAAGGAGGATTTTTATATTTATGGGTCAAGATTACAAGTAAATGGGGTTCACAAAATTCCATATAATTTCAATAAACCAAAATCCGAATCATTTTATGTATTGGTAAGTACAGCTATTAGTGATTATCTAGAAGAAGGATATATTATTGATACGCATAAAAATCTAGATAGAAAATATTTTGATTGTCAAATTCTCCACTTTTGTCTTAGAAAAAATATCGATATTGAGACCTGGACCAATACACATATCGGTACCAAAATTGAAAAAAATACTAAGACTGAAAAAAAAATCAACAACAAATTGAAAAAAAAAGATATTTTTTCTCTTACGATTCATCAAGAAATCAACCCATCCAATCAAAAAAGTCTTTTTTTTAATTGGATGGGAATGAATCAAGAAAGAGTTTATCATACCATATCAAATCTAGAATCTTGGTTCTTCCCAGAATTTGTCTTACTTTTTGATGCATATAAGATTAAACCATGGATTATACCAATCAAATTACTTCTTTTTGACTTTTATTTTTATAAAAATAAAAGTCAAAATAAAAACATCAATATAAATGGAAAAAAAAATCTTCAGATGATATCTCATCAAAAAAAATATCTTAAATTAGAAAATTCCAACCAACAAAAAAATGAGCAACAGGACCAAGTAAATCTTGTATCAGATCTACGAAAAGAAAACAAAAAAAAAGATATTGAAGAGAATTATGCGAGATCAGACATTACCATTAAAAAAGGTAAGAAGAAAAAACAATCCAAGAAAAACAAGGAAGCAGAACTAGATTTCTTCCTGAAAAAATATTTTCTTTTTCAATTAAGATGGGATGACTCCTTGAACCAAAGAATGATCAATAATATCAAGGTATATTGTCTCTTACTTAGACTGATAAATCCAAAAGAAATTGCTATATCCTCGATTCAAAGAGGAGAGATGCATCTGGATGTAATGCTAATTCAGAAAGATCTAGCTCTTACAGAATTGATAAAAAAGGGAATATTAATTATCGAACCAATTCGTCTATCTATAAAAAGGGATGGAAAATTGATTATATATCAAACTATAAGTATTTCATTGGTCGAGAACAATAAACACCAAACTAATAGAAAATGCATAAAAAAAAGATATATTGATAAGAGGAATTTGGATAAACCCATTGTACGATATGGGAATATGCTTGTGAATGGGGACACAAATTATTATGATTTCCTTGTTCCCGAAAATATTCTATCTCCTAGACGTCGCAGAGAATTGAGAATGTTAATTTGTTTCAATTCCCATAATTGGAATGTTACGGATAGAAATAGAAATCCATTATTTTGCAATGAAAATAACATAAGAAACTCTGGAAAATTTTTGGATGAGGACAAGCATCTTAATACGGATACAAATAAATTCATTAAATGCAAATTTGTTCTTTGGCCCAATTACCGATTAGAAGATTTAGCTTGTATGAATCGCTATTGGTTTGATACCAATAATGGCAGTCGTTTCAGTATGTCAAGGATACATATGTATCCACGATTTAGAATTATTTAATTTAATAGTATATTTCCTATATCATATATATATCTATATTCCGTGACATTTTCGTTATATGAAAGCCGAAAGATGTATGCATATGCTATGTTATATTTTGGTAAATGATACAGATTGAATGGTGTATCCATTCAATTGGATATAGGAATAAATAAATTAGGGGAATCCTTTTAGATAGAAATAAATTCTTTTCTTTCGTTAATGTGGAAACATATTATCCCTTTCTATCCAAATCAAATTTTCAATTTGATTTGGATAAAATAAAGAAGTAGTATATGAATAAATCCAAATTTTTGTGTGTACTAGATGTGTGTACTAGATTAAAATAACCGGCATAATTCTTTTTTTTTTATTTTTCCTGATCGGAAAAATCCATGAAAAAGAAAGAAAAAGGATAGAAAAATTTTTTATGGTCAAAAATTCATTCATTTCCATTATTCCACAAGAAGAAAAAGAAGAAAACAAAGGTTCTGTTGAATTTCAAGTATTCAGTTTCACCAATAAGATACGGAGACTTACTTCACATTTGGAATTGCACAAAAAAGATTTTTTATCACAAAGGGGTCTACGAAAAATTCTAGGAAAACGTCAACGGTTGCTGGCTTATTTGTCAAAGAAAAATAGAGTACGTTATAAGAAATTAATTGGTCAGTTGGATATTCGAGAGCCAAAAACTCGTTAATTTAATCGTTTGAATTTTTTTTAGTAGTATTCAATTTTTCGTTTTGATGAGTCTCGTTTTGAGGAATTCATGGAATAATGAATTAAGGAAGAAAAGATATGACAGTACCGGTTACAAGAAAAGATCTCATGATAGTCAATATGGGGCCTCACCACCCATCAATGCATGGTGTTCTCCGACTAATCGTTACTCTCGATGGTGAAGATGTTATTGACTGTGAGCCCATATTGGGCTATTTACACAGAGGAATGGAAAAGATAGCGGAAAATCGAACAATTATACAATATCTACCTTATGTAACACGATGGGATTATTTAGCTACTATGTTCACAGAGGCAATAACCGTAAATGCGCCAGAACAATTGGAAAATGTTCAAGTACCTCAAAGAGCTAGCTATATCAGAGTAATTATGCTGGAATTGAGCCGTATAGCTTCTCATTTGTTATGGCTTGGACCTTTTATGGCGGATATCGGTGCACAGACTCCCTTTTTCTATATTTTCAGAGAAAGGGAATTGATATATGATCTATTCGAAGCCGCCACAGGTATGCGAATGATGCATAATTATTTCCGTATTGGAGGAGTAGCTGCTGATCTACCTTATGGATGGATAGATAAATGTTTGGATTTCTGCGATTATTCTTTAACAGGAGTTGTTGAATATCAAAAACTTATTACGTGGAATCCCATTTTTTTGGAACGAGTTGAAGGAGTGGGCATTATTGGTGGAGAAGAAGCTGTAAATTGGGGTTTATCAGGACCGATGTTACGAGCTTCTGGAATCCAATGGGATCTTCGTAAAGTTGATCATTATGAGTGTTACAATGAATTCGATTGGGAAGTCCAATGGCAAAAAGAAGGAGATTCATTAGCTCGTTATTTAGTACGAATCGGTGAAATGAAGGAATCCATAAAAATTATTCAACAGGCTCTAGAAGGAATTCCTGGAGGACCTTATGAAAATTTAGAAGTACGACGCTTTGATAGAGCAAAGAATTCTGAATGGAATGATTTTGAATATAGATTTATTAGTAAAAAACCTTCACCCAATTTAGAATTGTCGAAACAAGAACTTTATGTGAGAGTGGAAGCCCCAAAAGGAGAATTGGGAATTTATTTGATAGGAGATAATAGTGTTTTCCCCTGGAGATGGAAAATTCGTCCACCCGGTTTTATCAATTTGCAAATTCTTCCTCAGCTAGTTAAAAGAATGAAATTGGCTGATATCATGACGATATTGGGTAGTATAGATATCATTATGGGAGAAGTTGATCGTTGAAATGATAATTGATACGACAGAAGTACAAACTATCAATTCTTTTTCTACATCGGAATTTTTAAAAGAAGTGTATGGACTAATATGGATTGTACCCATTTTTACCCTTATATTGGGAATAACAATGGGGGTACTAGTAATTGTGTGGTTAGAAAGAGAAATATCTGCAGCGATACAACAACGTATTGGGCCTGAATATGCTGGCCCGTTGGGAATTCTTCAAGCTATAGCGGATGGGACTAAACTACTTTTTAAAGAGGATCTCCTCCCATCTCGAGGAGATATTCGTTTGTTTAGTGTGGGACCGTCTATAGCGGTTATATCAATTCTACTAAGTTATTTAGTAATTCCTTTTGGGTATCGTCTTGTTTTAGCCGATCTCAGTATAGGTGTTTTTTTATGGATCGCCATTTCTAGTATTGCTCCTATTGGGCTTCTTATGTCAGGATATGGATCAAATAATAAATATTCTTTTTTAGGTGGTCTACGAGCTGCTGCTCAATCTATTAGTTATGAAATACCATTAACTCTATGTGTGTTATCAATATCTCTACGTGTGATTCGTTGGAATATGAACTTTGAACCTCTCTTCTAGAAATAAAAGAAAAAAGAAAGAGGTTCAATGTATTGAATAGATGTTTTCATTTTTTTTATTCAGCATTCGGGTTGATGAGTTAAACCAGATAGTTATATGAGTGAAACTAAACAGCTTCCAAATTTGTAGTAAGAAGAAACAATCTCATTCCCTATGTACAAGAATAAAGTTGAAGTAAAAATAAGCAGTGTAAACTGCTTACCCCAAGATTAAGATTTTTTGATTAGTCATCATATCTTGAAGCGGGCGCAAACAAAAGATCAACTGTATGGAGTTTCTACTACTGTCTCATATGTATTACTATACCGGGGATCAATCAAAAGTCAGTGGACGGTTAGGAACACCAAGGTACACAAAGGATTAGTAATGGGGATAATGTAAGGTATCAAAAAAGAGGTATTTCTTCATAAAACGAATCATAATAAGGACTTGAAATTGGTAGAAATGATCAAGTAGTACTTCCCTACGATTCCGATCTAGAGTATGCTCCTATTCACTGGTTAAAGAAATGACTATCAAGAACGAATTAATTCTTTATTTTATTTTTGAGTATCCTCCTCTGAGACAGAAGAACAGGAAAAAAGAAATGGAATGCAGTACTTGAATGAATAATAAAAAAAGGGGATCCTTATTTATTCTTTTCTCTATCCATATTCATACATATCGAATTCTTATCACGATTCATGAACTAATGACTAATTCTTTTTATTTTGTATTGATTGATATAAGGAGTATTTTATTGAAATATTAAGTTATTACCGAACAAAGATAAATTTTTATTGTAAAGGATGAGATCAATTCGGAAGCACTTTTTTTCTTATTCTAGCAGACAGAATTCCATTGGTCTAATTTGGGACTTTCCGATGTATCTTTATTCTATCCATCCAAAGATGGTGATAATACCGAACCCATCCTTACATTTTTTTTGTGGCCATCGAGGAGCCGTATGAAGCTGAGGTCTCACGTACGGTTTTGAAATAGCGATGGGAACAGTGATGTTATTATCGACTATGATTATCTAACAGTTCAAGTACAGTTGATATAGTTGAAGCACAGTCAAAATATGGTTTTTGGGGGTGGAATCTGTGGCGTCAGCCTATAGGATTTATTGTTTTTCTAATTTCTTCTCTAGCCGAATGTGAGAGATTGCCCTTTGATTTACCAGAAGCGGAGGAGGAATTAGTAGCAGGTTATCAAACCGAGTATTCGGGTATCAAATATGGTTTATTTTATCTTGCTTCTTACCTAAATTTATTAGTTTCTTCATTATTTGTAACAGTTCTTTACTTAGGTGGGTGGAATTTACCTATTCCGTATATATCCATTTCTGAGCTTTTCGGAATAAAAAAAATCGCCGGCGTTTTTGGAATGACAATGGGTATCCTTATTACATTAACTAAAGCTTATTTGTTTCTCTTCATTTCTATCACAACAAGATGGACTTTACCTAGAATGAGAATGGACCAGTTATTAAATCTTGGATGGAAATTTCTTTTACCTATTTCTCTAGGTAATCTGTTATTAACAACTTCTTCCCAACTTGTTTCATTATAAATAAGAGAATACGATAACACTATTTTAGATTCATAATCTCTATCAAACAAGAGAAAGAAACGTCAAATTTTTCATGTATATCTACAATATGTTCCCTATGGTAATTGGGTCCATGAATTATGGTCAACAAACAATACGAGCTGCAAGGTACATTGGTCAAAGTTTCATAATTACCTTATCCCACACAAATCGTTTACCTGTAACTATTCAATATCCTTATGAAAAATCGATCACATCAGAGCGTTTCCGGGGTAGAATCCACTTTGAATTTGATAAATGTATTGCTTGTGAAGTATGTGTTCGTGTATGCCCGATAGATCTACCCGTTGTTGATTGGAGATTTGAAAGAGATATTAAAAAGAAACAATTACTTAATTATAGTATAGATTTCGGGGTTTGTATATTTTGTGGTAACTGTGTCGAGTATTGTCCAACAAATTGTTTATCAATGACTGAAGAATATGAACTTTCTACTTATGATCGTCACGAATTGAATTATAATCAAATTGCTTTGGGTCGATTACCAATCTCAATAATTGGAGATTATACAATTCAAACAGTTATGAATTCGACTCAAATAAAAATAGACAAAGATAAACCCTTTGATTCAAGAACAATTACCGATTACTAAGATTTTGTTTTGATATAAAGGATCCAAGCTTTCTATTTTGGGTAGTTAGTAACTACAAATAAAAACTAATGATTGTTGAGAATCACTCTTTGATTTAAACTAAAAATATATTTTTAGTGATGATTTCGAAATAGCAAATTTCAACTACTTTTTTCTTTTTTTTTTCTTTCGGATAAATATAAATAAAGTAAGGTTGGCCCGATAATTTTATCTATATCTACATTAATCCATATTCAAATTCAATTCAATTATAAATGTATCATATACAATATTATATACAAAAAAACAAAAATAGGGTAACCCCTTTTCCTTTCCTGGACCATTTATTTAGTAAAGTTAAAGTAAGGTCATGAAATAGTTAAAGTTATTTATTTTGTATTTTATACATAATGGATTTACCTGGACCAATACATGATATTCTTGTTGTATTTCTGGGGTCAATTCTTGTATTAGGGGGTCTGGGGGTAGTATTATTTACCAATCCAATTTATTCTGCCTTTTCATTGGGATTGGTTCTTGTTTGTATATCCTTATTCTATATTTCATCGAACTCCTATTTTGTAGCTGCCGCACAGCTCCTTATTTATGTGGGAGCCATAAATATCTTGATCATATTTGCTGTAATGTTCATTAATGGTTCAGAATATTCCAATAATTCCTATTTTTGGACCATTGGAGATGGGGTCACTTTGATGGTTTGTACAACTATTCTTTTTTCACTAATTACTACTATCCCAGATACGTCATGGTACGGAATTATTTGGACTGCAAGGTCAAACCAGATTATGGAACAGGACCTAATAAATAACGTTCAACAAATTGGGATTCATTTATCAACAGATTTTTATCTTCCATTTGAACTCATTTCAATAATTCTTTTAGTTTCCTTGATAGGTGCAATTACTATGGCTCGACAATAAGCAATAAAAATACTTAACTTATAATGATTCCCAATTCTTAGAATTCTAACTAAATTCTAAATAAATAAATAGAAATTTTTAGTTAAATCTATCTACCGTCAATATCTTCTTTTGTTGTGTAATTGTTCTATTCTAATCAATTGAATCGGTTGAATTGTTGTTCATATTGAAATGAATCGAGATTGATAAGGAGTTAGTCAATGATGTTTGAGCATGTCCTTTTTTTGAGTGTTTATTTATTTTCTATCGGTATCTATGGATTGATCACAAGTCGAAACATGGTTAGAGCGCTTATGTGTCTTGAGCTTATACTAAATTCGGTTAATATCAATCTTGTAACATTTTCTGATATATTTGATAGTCGCCAATTAAAAGGAGACATTTTCTCAATCTTTGTTATAGCCATTGCAGCTGCTGAAGCAGCTATTGGACTTGCTATTGTTTCGTCGATCCATCGTAACAGAAAATCAACTCGTATTAATCAATCGAATTTGTTGAATAATTAGTGATAATTATCATAGATAATTTAAATAAAGACACATAAAAATATTTAATAGAATTGAAATACTATTTTTTATTGAATTTGAATGCAATTCCATTTTATTGAATTGCATTTTTATATTTATATTGAAATAATGATGACCGATTTGTTGGCCAATTAATTTTAATTCGCATGTGCAACTCGTATCATCATAATTGTTGAAACGAAAATCAAAGTGTCTTGACCTTTTCTCATAAACAGATTTATTTAAGAAATATATTGATTGTTTTTAATAAGCCACTGTTTCGTCTGGTGTCTACAATATTACAATATATAATATATGATTCATTTACTACTAATTTGATTTGACCAGATCGAAAATCTTTTATGTTCAAAACTGTACTTTATAGATCCAATGTCACATTCAGTAAAAATTTATGATACATGTATAGGGTGTACTCAATGTGTACGAGCTTGCCCCACAGATGTATTGGAAATGATACCTTGGGACGGATGTAAAGCCAAGCAAATAGCTTCCGCGCCAAGAACCGAGGACTGTGTAGGTTGTAAGAGATGTGAATCTGCCTGCCCAACAGATTTTTTGAGTGTCCGTGTTTATTTAGGGCCTGAAACAACTCGCAGCATGGCTCTATCTTATTGATACGTTACAAAAAACTCCACTTGAATCATTTGTGATTCCTCTTTACCGACAAAAGCCCGTGCTCGACAAAATATATTATTTTGAGGACGGGCTTTTCTGGTCAAAATGTATCTTGTCTTTATCACGAGTTATTTTCCTTGGTTAACAATACTTGTTGTTTTACCGATATTCGCGGGTTCCTCAATTTTCTTTTTCCCTCATAGAGGGAATAAGATGTTTAGGTGGTATACTTTATGTATATGCTTATTAGAACTCCTTCTAACGACTTATGCATTCTGTTATCATTTCCAATTGGATGATCCATTAATGCAATTGAAGGAAGATTCTAAATGGATAGATGTTTTTGATTTCCACTGGAGACTAGGAATCGATGGACTTTCCATAGGACCCATTTTACTGACAGGATTTATCACTACTTTAGCAACTTTAGCAGCTTGGCCAATTACTCGAAATTCGCGGTTGTTCTATTTCCTGATGCTAGCAATGTACAGCGGTCAAATAGGATTATTTTCCTCTCGAGACTTTTTACTTTTTTTCATCATGTGGGAGTTAGAATTAATTCCTGTTTACTTACTTTTATCCATGTGGGGGGGAAAGAAACGTCTCTACTCGGCTACAAAGTTTATTTTGTACACTGCAGGGGGTTCCATTTTTTTCTTAATAGGAGTTCTAGGTATGGGTTTATATGGTTCCAATGAACCAACATTAGATTTTGAAAGATTAATTAATCAATCATATCCTGTGGCATTGGAAATAATATTCTATTTTGGCTTCCTTATTGCTTATGCTGTCAAATTGCCGATTATACCCCTACATACATGGTTACCTGATACCCATGGAGAAGCACATTACAGTACATGTATGCTTTTAGCTGGAATCCTATTAAAAATGGGCGCATATGGATTGATTCGGATCAATATGGAATTACTACCCCACGCTCATTCTATATTTTCTCCTTGGTTGGTGATAATAGGAACAATGCAAATAATCTATGCAGCTTCAACTTCTCTTGGTCAACGTAATTTAAAAAAGAGAATAGCCTATTCCTCTGTATCTCACATGGGTTTCACAATTATAGGAATTGGTTCTATAACCGACATGGGACTCAATGGAGCTATTTTACAAATGCTCTCTCATGGATTTATTGGTGCTGCACTTTTTTTCTTGGCGGGAACGAGTTGTGATAGAACACGTCTTGTTTATCTCGAAGAAATGGGAGGGATATCTATCCCAATGCCAAAAACATTTACCATGTTCAGTAGCTTCTCGATGGCTTCTCTTGCATTGCCAGGAATGAGTGGTTTTGTTGCGGAATTTGTAGTATTTTTTGGACTAATTACTAGTACAAAATATCTTTTAATGTCAAAAATGCTAATTACTTTTGTAATGGCAATTGGAATGATATTAACTCCTATTTATTTATTATCTATGTTACGTCAGATGTTTTATGGATACAAGTTATTTAATATTCCAAACTCTAATTTTTGGGATTCTGGACTACGAGAACTATTTCTTTCAATCTGTATCTTTCTACCCGTAATAAGTATTGGTATTTATCCCGATTTTGTTCTCTCGTTATCAGTTGACAAGGTACACGCTATCTTATCCAATTATTATCATAGATAGTGTTTCATTAATGAAACGGAAGGAAAGTCTTATAATTCTTTGAATTTAATATTTTGAAAATCGTTTGCTGTACTGTATAATGAAAAAAGAAATAAAATGAATAAGAATTGTAATTAGATACATCTCGAGTTTTTGAGAACCATTTAAATTTGAATGATTCCTTGATTCAAACGGTTCTCAAAAACTCATAAAAACAAACTTTCGTTATATATGGGATGATGTTTTTATCTTATGTATTCTTCATGTAGTTTATTCAATTAGATGTTTATGTGAATGAACCATAACTATGTAGACCTATTCCTAATAGATTGATCCCAAAATAGCATATCCAAATTATAATAAATCCTATAGAAGCTACAAGTGCCGAATTCGTACCTTTCCAATTTATATTTGTTCTAGTATGTAAATAAATCGCGAATATGGTCCAAGTAATAAATGCCCAAGTTTCCTTGGGGTCCCAATTCCAATAGGATCCCCATGCCTCATTAGCCCATACTGCTCCACAAAGAATACCTATGGTTAAAAAGGTAAACCCTAGACTAATGACACGATAACTCCAATAATCCAAACGCTCAGTTAATTGATATTTGTAATAATTTCGAAATGAAGGAAAAGAAGTGTTTTTAAAAACACTTCTTTTTTCATTCAAATATTCAATCTCACCAAAGAAAAATGACTTAATTAATAAATTATTGCTTTTACAAAAAATTTTGATGTTTTTTCGAAATGTAATGACTAGAAGAGCGACTGATAATAATGATCCGCATAAAAGAGCTGCATAGCTCAATAACATCATACTTACGTGCATCATTAACCACTGAGATTGTAGAGCAGGTACTAATATTGCGGATTGATGCATTTCAGTTGAAAGACCCGACATGGCAAAGCCTTGAGTAAAAATGGTACTTGGTGCAATTATTGTGCTTAAATCATTTTTAAGGTTACGTATCTTGGGAATCATATGAATAATGAGGAAACTACACGAAAGGAAGATTAATGACTCGTATAAATTACTTAATGGAAAATGTCCCGAAGAAATCCAACGAGAAACTAATAATCCTGTTATAGAGAAAAAGGTAGCTATCATCCCTTTTTCTGATGAATCACGTAATCCTACAATTTTGTGGACTAATAAGGTCATCAAATGAATCATAATCACAATTGAAATGATCGAAAAAGAGATATGAGTTAATATATGTTCTAAAGTCGCAAATATCATAAAAGGGGTCCCATTACAGAATTGGAAATCGCGAATTGAATACATTTTAGGATCTATTGTATCTCTTTTAGAAGATGCCGCCACTCGGACTCGAACCGAGATGCTTTAGCACTGCTTCCTAAGAGCAGCGTGTCTACCGATTTCACCACGGCGGCTTACTTGAAATAATAATAGTCAATTCATGTTGAATCGTCGAGATTCAAGGATTCAATATAGTTTAGGAAACATTAATTAGAATCAATGAATAAAGACTGGTTTGTGGTTTAAATATTTGAATCTTCAATTTAAATATTTGAATCTTCAATAAAATACCTACCTAGGTAGTATCGTCGTGGGTTTTTTAACAATCAACTTTCATGTACTAGAAACTAAGTTTTCTCCAAACAGTTGGAACTCCATAGTTTTTTCTCGGTTGAGGTATAAAACTAAGAATTGTCTTTTTTTCTCTATTTTTTTTTTCAATGAACAAAATCAAATAACTAGGATTTCATATCTATCACAATTTCATCATTAAATACAAATAATTTGTTATTTTTCTAATGATTTCGATACCTTAGTATATTAAAATTTTAGTATATTAAAATTAAAGTATTAATATTCTTTATTGCGCATATAATTTCTAATTTAGAATACCATTTACAAAACCAATTAAGTTTTGGGATAGGCATATAACAAAAGAGTTTCAATCTCTATCACAATTGTACTTTTCACAATAGAAAAGTACAATTGCGATAGGTAAAAAAATAATACTTAGAACCCAATATACAAAAAACTCTTATTCTATATATCACAGCAGTGAGTTCTAAGTAATATTGAGAAATTCAATACAGAAAAATACATTAGTTAACATTCATCTTACAAAATTTGAGGTTCTTTAGGCTATATCAATTGAGATTATTCTAAGACTTTATTATTTGTTTGTCGCACAAAAAAACTTTTTGAATGCCCGGTGGAAACCGATTTCGCTAAAGAAAAAGTTTTTACTGCAACTAAATATCCTTTTTTCTTCCAAATATTTCTACGAATACGTTTTTTTGACATAGAAGTACGTTTTTTTGGAACTGCCATTCAAAAAAGGGGGGTTCCTCCTTTTATCGTTGTATGTGAAAGACATGTATTCTTCAAAATAGATCGTTCTTTTTAGTTATTATCTATACTTATTTCGTGTATGTGGATAATTTTTTTAATATACTCTTTTTAATATACATTGTTTTTTTACTTTAACATATAAATTTTACTTTAACATATAAATATATAATAAACATACAAATATATATAATACAAATATATTTATATATACATGTATATGTGATATATATATCACATATACGTATGCGCGCACATCACACATCACATATATAAATGACATGAGGGAAAAAAAATCAGAATAATTAAGAATCCCAATATTTGACTTTTTTTTCAGATATTTTTTTTTTTGTTGATTTCTTTTATTATTGTTCCTTTCTAAAAGGATAAAAAAGATAAGAATTGGTGAATCGAGAACAATTTGTAATTATAAGAAAAAAGAGTTTCTTTTCTTATGGAACATACATATCAATATGCGTGGATAATACCTTTTCTTCCACTTCCAGTTACTATGTCAATAGGATTTGGACTTCTACTTATTCCGACAGCAACAAAAAATATTCGTCGCATGTGGGCTTTTCCTAGTGTTTTACTCTTAAGTATAGCTATGGTGTTTTCAGCCAATCTGTCTATTCAACAAATAAATGGAAGTTTTATCTATCAATATCTATGGTCTTGGACCATCAATAATGATTTTTCCTTAGAGTTTGGATACTTGATCGATCCACTTACTTCTATTATGTCAATACTAATTACTACTGTTGGAATCATGGTTCTTATTTATAGTGACAAGTATATGTATCACGATCAAGGATATTTGAGATTTTTTGCTTATATGAGTTTTTTTAATACTTCTATGCTGGGATTAGTTACTAGTTCAAATTTGATACAAATTTATATTTTTTGGGAACTTGTGGGAATGTGTTCTTATTTATTAATAGGGTTTTGGTTCACACGACCAATTGCAGCAAGTGCTTGTCAAAAAGCTTTTGTAACTAATCGTGTAGGGGATTTTGGTTTATTGTTAGGAATTTTAGGTTTTTATTGGATAACAGGTAGTTTAGAATTTCGGTATTTGCTCGAAATAACTAATAACTTAATCCAGAATAATGGGGTCAATTCCTTATTTGCTACCTTGTGTGCTTCTTTATTATTCGTCGGTGCAGTTGCTAAATCCGCACAATTCCCCCTTCACGTATGGTTACCTGATGCTATGGAAGGACCCACTCCTATTTCGGCTCTTATACACGCTGCTACTATGGTAGCAGCAGGAATTTTTCTTGTAGCTCGGCTTCTTCCTCTTTTCATAGTCATACCTTATATAATGAATTTCATTTCTTTAATAGGTGTAATAACACTATTATTAGGGGCTACTTTGGCCCTTGCTCAAAGAGACATTAAAAAAAGCTTAGCCTATTCTACAATGTCTCAATTGGGTTATATTATGTTAGCTCTAGGTATAGGTTCTTATCGAGCTGCTTTATTCCATTTGATCACTCATGCCTATTCAAAAGCTTTATTGTTTTTGGGATCCGGATCTATTATTCATTCAATGGAACCTATTGTTGGATATTCACCAGATAAAAGTCAGAATATGGTTCTTATGGGTGGTTTAACAAGATATGTTCCAATTACAAGAACTACTTTTTTATTGGGTACACTTTCTCTTTGTGGTATTCCACCTCTTGCTTGTTTTTGGTCCAAAGATGACATTCTTAATGATAGTTGGTTGTATTCACCAATTTTCGCAGTAATAGCTTATTTCACAGCAGGATTAACCGCATTTTATATGTTTCGGGTATATTTACTTACCTTTGATGGGTATTTCCGCGTTCATTTTAAAAATTACAGTAGCACGAAAAATGGTTCGTTCTATTCCATATCTCTATGGGGAAAAGGAACTCCAAGAGGAGTCAATCCAAATTTACTTTTATCAACAATGAATAAAAAGGTTTCTTTTTTTGCAAAAGAAAGATCGAAAATTGATAATAATGTAAGAAATAGGATACGATACTTTAGTACTTACTTTGGAAATAAATACACTTCCATGTATCCTCACGAATCGGACAATACTATGCTATTTCCTCTTCTTGTATTAGTACTATTTACTTTGTTGGTTGGATCAATAGGAATTTCTTTTGATCAAGGAGTAATAGATTTTGATATATTATCGAAATGGTTAACCCCATCAACAAATCTTTTACATTCAAGTTCTAATTATTCTGTAAATTTGAATGAATTTTTTACAAATGCAATTTTTTCGGTAAGTATAGCAATTTTCGGACTATTCATAGCATATATTTTATATGGATCCGCTTATTCATTTTTCCAGAATTTGGATTTAATCAATTCATTTGTAAAAGGGGGTCCTAAAAGAATTCTTGTGGACCGAATAAAAAATGTGATATACAATTGGTCATATAATCGTGGTTACATAGATATTTTTTATACTAGAGTTTTTACCGTGGGGATAAGAGGATTAACCAAACTAACTCAGTTTTTTGATAGACGTATAATTGATGGAATTACAAATGGTGTTGGTGTTGCAAGTTTTTTTATAGGGGAAGGGATTAAATATATGGGAGGTGGACGAATCTCGTCTTATCTATTCTTGTATTTATCTTATGTATCAATATTTTTATTTATTTTTTTATTTATAATAAAATAA